TTATTTTTAGAACAAGAAAGAATGGATTCCGAAAAGGAAACAAAATTTTTTAAATTCTTATTCGATGCAATTAGAACTGATACTAAAAATAAAAAAAGAAAAAAAAAAATTATTGGAATAAAAGAAATCAGTAAAAACGTCCCTCGATGGTCATTCAAATTAATCAATGAATTAGAACAACAGGAAGGAGAGGGTGAAGAAGAAGTACCCATTGATTATCAGATTCGTTCAAGAAAAGCCAAACGTGTAGTGATTTTTACTGATAATCGGCGAAATAATGATAATAAAGATATTACAAATCCTGATAAAACAGACGAAGTGGCTTTGATACGCTATTCGCAACAATCGGATTTTCGTCGAGACATAATCAAAGGGTCTATGCGAGCACAAAGACGTAAAACAGTTATTGGGGAACTCTTTCAAGCAAATGCGCATTCTCTCCTCTTTTTGAACAGAATATACAAACCACACCTTCTTTTTTTTGATACCTCCGGGGTAATGAAACTCATTTTTCGAAACTGGATGGGAGAGGGAACAGAACTAAAAATTTCAGATTATATAGAAGAAAAAAAAGAGAAAGACAAAAAAGAAGAGAACAAAAGAAAGGAAAAAGCACGAATAGAAATAGCGGAAGCCTGGGATACTATCCCATTCGCACAAGCAGTAAGAGGTTTAATGTTAATAACTCAATCGACTCTTAGAAAATATATTCTATTACCTTCATTAATAGTAGCTAAAAATATTATCCGTATACTACTATTGCAATTTCCTGAATGGTCTGAGGATTTCAAGGAATGGAATAGAGAAATACATATTAAATGCACCTATAATGGTGTTCAATTATCAAAAAGAGAATTTCCAAAAAATTGGTTACTAGACGGCATTCAGATAAAAATACTGTTTCCTTTCTGTCTGAAACCTTGGTACGGATCTAAGTTAGGGTCTTCTTATATAGATCGAATGAAAAAGAAAGGGCAAAAAGATGATTTTTCTTTTTTAACAGTTTGGGGAATGGAGACTGAACTTCCTTTTGGTTCTCCCCGAAAACGGCCTTCCTTTTTTGGACCTATTTTAAAGAAACTCGAAAAAAAAATTGGAAACTTAAAAAAAAAATATTTTCTAATTCTACAAGTTTTAAAAGCAAGAACAAGATTTTTTCTAACTATCTCAAAAAAAACAAACAAATGGTTTAGCAAAAGTATTCTATTTTTAAAAATAATAATAAAAGAAATTTCAAAAATAAAAAGAATTCTATTTAGTAGATTGAAAGAAGTAGATAAATCAAGCGAAACGAAAAAAGAAAAAGATTCTATAACGCGTAATCAAATAATTCATGAATCCGTGAATCAAATTAGATCTACAAGTTGGACAAATTATTTACTGACAGAAAAAAAAACGAACGATCTAACTGATAGAACAAGTACAATTAGAAAAAAAATAGAAAAAATTACAAAAGAAAAAAAAAAAGTGATTCCAGGAATAAATCTTAGTCCTAATACTAATAAAAGTAGTTCTAATGTTAAAAGATTCGAATTCCCAAAAACTATTTGGCAAATATTAAAAAGGCGCAGCGCTCGATTAATTCATAAATTTTATTTTTTTATAAAATTTTTCATTGAAAAGATATACATAGATATACTTCTATCTATGATTAATATTCCCAGAATGCATACAAAACTTTTTCTTGAATCAACAAAAACTCTTATTGATAAACCCATTTTAAATATTCAAAAAAATCATGAAAAAGGTAATAAAACTAATGAAACGAAAATTGACTTTATTTCAACTATACAAAAATCCTTTTATAATATTAGTAATAATAATTCACAGAGTGTTGATGGATTATCCTCCTTCTCACAAGCATATGTATTTTACAAATTGTCACAAATCCAAGTTCTTAAATTAAACAAGTTAAGATCTATTCTTGAATATCACGGAACGCCCCTTTTTCTTAAAACTTCAATAAAAACTTATTTTGGAAGACAAGGAATAATTGATTTTGAATTCAAAGCTAAGAAAATTCGGAACTCGAAAAAAAATAAATGGAAAAACTGGTTAATAGGTCATTATCAATACCATTTATCTCAGATTAGATGGTCTAAATTAAAATTAATAGCACAAAAGTGGCAAAATAGCACCAATCAATGTCATACAATTCAAGATACAAATTTAAAGAAAGAGGATTCATATGAAAAAGAACAATTAAGTTATTATAAAAAACAAAGCGATTACAAAGTATATTTATTACCAAATCAGAAAGAGAATTTTAAAAAATACTATATATATAATCTTTTATCTTATAGATCTATTAATTATGAAAAGAAAGAGGACCCATCCATTTATAGATCACCATTCCAAGTAAATAAGACTCAAAAGAATTCTTATAATTACAACACACAGAAAAGAAAAACATTTGATAAATTAGCCTATATCCCTATCAACAATTTTCTAGGCAAAGGTGATATTATATATATGGAAAAAAATACGGATCGAAAATATT